TATTCGCAACAGTCGGATTTCCGAAGAGGAATAATTAAAGGTTCTATACGCGCGCAAAGACGTAAACTTGTAATTTGGGAACTATTTCAAGCAAATGTACACTCTCCCCTTTTTTTGGACAGGATAAAAAAATCTCCCCTTTTTTCCTTTAATATATCCGAACCCATTAAACTTATTTTTAGAAAACTTATTTTTAGAAATTGGATACGAAATGATGCCGAATTAAAAATTCTAGAGTATACAGAAGAAGAAACAAGAAACGAAGATAAAAAAGAGAAGGACAAAAAAGAAGATAAGAAAAAAAAAGAACAAGCACGGATAAATATAGCAGAAGCCTGGGACACCATTCCATTCGCGCAAGTAATAAGAGGTTCCATGTTAATAACACAATCAATTCTTAGAAAATATATTTTTTTACCATTTTACATAATAGTCAAAAATATTGGACGTATCCTATTATTGCAAATTCCCGAATGGTCTGAAGATCTACAGGAATGGAATCGAGAAATGCATATTAAATGTACCTATAATGGTGTTCAATTATCAGAAACCGAATTTCCAAAAAATTGGTTGACAGATGGTATTCAGATAAAAATCCTATTTCCTTTTTGTCTGAAACCTTGGCACAGATCTAAACTAGGATTTTCTGATAGATATTTAAAGAAAAAACAAAACGCATCTTTTTATTTTTTAACAGTTTGGGGAATGGAAACTAACCTCCCCTTTGGTTCTCCCCGAAAAGGATCTTCCCTTTTTGACTTTTTTGACCCTGTTATTAGGGAACTGGAAAAAAAACTTGTAAAATGCAAAAATGTATATTTTCTAACTCTAAAAATTTTAAAGGAAAAAACAAAATTGTTTCTAACAATTTCAAAAGAAACAAAAACATGGTTTGTCGAAAATTTTTTATTTATAAAAAGACTAATAAAAGAACTTTCCAAAGTAAATATAATTCTATTATTGGGATTAAGAAAAGTATATGAGTCGAATGAAAGTACAGCCAAAAAAGATTCTATAATAAGCAATGAGATAATTAATGAATCCTTTAATCAAATTGAATTTCCACATTGGACAAATTCTTCACTAACAGAAAAAAAAAAGAAGAATATCACTGATAGAACAAGCACAATCCGAAATCAAATAGAAAGAATTACAAAAGCGAAAACAAAAATAAACCCGGTAATCTATATTAGTCCTGACAAAAGAAGTTCTAGCTATAATACGGAGAGATTCGAATTTTCCAAATCGTTTTGGAAAGTATTAAAAAAACAAAATGACCGATTAGTCTCGAAATTCGATTCTTTTATAAAAAATTTCGTCGAAAAAATATACATAGATATTTTTTTATTTATCATTAATATTCCCAGAATCAATACACAATCTTTTTTTGAATCAAAAAAAAAAATTAGGGATACGGCCATTAATATTAATGAAACAAATTACGAAAGAATTAATAAACAAAACCACAATACAATTGAATTTATTTCAAGTATAAAAAAATCAATTGCTAATATTAACAATAAGACAAATTCACATCTTTTTTGTGATTTATCCTATTTGTCCCAAGCATATGTATTTTATAAATTATCACAAACTCAAGCTATTAACTTTAACTTGTATAAATTAAGGTCTGTTTTTCACTATCGCGAGACATATTTTTTTCTTAAGAATGAAATAAAACACTTTTTCGCAAGACAAAGATTAATTGATTCTGAATTAAATTCTAAAAAACTTACGAATTATCCAATGGATCAATGGAAAGGGTGGTTAAAAGAACATTATCAATATGATTTATCCAAAATTAGGTGGTCTAAATTGATATCAGTAAAATGGCGAAATAGAATTAAGCAACATAAGATGATTCAAAATCCAAATTACAAATCGAATTTATATGAAAAAGATCCATTAATTCATTCCAAAAAACAAAAAGATTCCAAAGTATATTTATTATTCATATTGAATCAAAAAGAGAATTTTCAAAAAAACTCTCGATATGACCTTTTGTCATATAAATATATTAATTATGAAAATAGGGGAAACTCATTTATTTATGAATCACCATTTGAACGAAAGGTAAATAAGACCCCAGAATTTTTTTCTAATTCTAACACACATAAACACAACCCTTTTGATAGAGTAGAAAATACTCCTATCAATCATTATCTGGAAAGGAGCGATATTAGATATAGAAAAAATGATTATGATAGAAAATATTTTAATTGGAAAATTATCAATTTTTATAAGATAAAAATTGATAATAAGAATTATCAAATAAGTGATAAAAACGGCCTTTTTTATCTTACACATTTGAAAAATAAAAATTCAAATCCGAAAATAAACTCTCGAAGTCAAAAACCTCCCTTTTTGGATTGGATGGGAATGAATGACGAAATACTAAATCGCCCCATCTCAGATTTGGAACTTTGGTTCTTTCCAGAATTCCTACTACTATATAATCTATATAAAACAAAACCATGGGTTATCCCAAGCAAAGTATTTATTTGCAATTTAAATCTAAATGAAAATGTTGTTAGTGAAAATAAAAACATCACTGGAAAAGAATGTGTTATATCATCAAATAAAAACATAAAGAATAAAAAGCTAAATCAAAAAGAAAAGGAACTAGCCCCAAGACGAGGAGATCGTAGATCAGACGCACAAAAAAATCAAGGGAATCTTGGAGCCTCTCTCCCAAGAAAACAAAAAAAGCAGAGTGAAGAAGGTTATGCAGTATCAGAACTAAAAAAGGGTAAAAAGAAAAAACAATACAAAAAACAATACAAAAGTAAGACAGAAGCAGAACTAGATTTATTTCTGAAACGTTATCTTCTCTTTCAATTACGGTGGGGCAATGCTTTAAATCAAAGAATGATCAATAATGTCAAAATATATTGTCTCTTGCTTAGACTGAAAAATCCAAGAAAAATTACTATATCTTCGATTCAAAGAAGAGAAATGAGTTTGGATATAATGCTGATTCAAAAGAATTTGAGTCTTGTAGAATTGATCAAAAGGGGAGTATTAGTTATCGAACCCGCCCGTCTGTCTGTAAAAAATGATGGGCAATTTCTTATGTATAAAACTTTAGGTATTTCGTTGGTTCATACAAGTAAGCAGCAACCTAATCAAGGATACCGAGAAGAAGACTATGTTGATACAAATCATTTTGATTTACTTGTTCCTGAAAATATTTTATCGTCCAGACGTCGTAGAGAGTTCAGAATTCTAATTTGTTTCAATTCAAAGACTCAAAAAAATAGGAATCTTGTTGATATACCTTCATTATTTTGGCCCAAGAACAACTGTAGTCAATTGTTGGACAAAGAGAAAGATCTTGATAAAGATAAAAATGAATTAATTAACTTAAAGTTTTTTCTTTGGCCTAATTATCGATTAGAAGATTTAGCTTGTCTGAATCGCTATTGGTTTGATACCACTAATGGTAGCCGTTTCAGTATTTTAAGGATACAGATATACCCGTGGTTGAAAAGTAATTAATAGTACATTTTTCGTATATATGCTATAGGATAGAGGATATATAAAAAGAAACGGATTCAAACATGACCTGTCTTACATTCCATTCAACTATAGATACTAAAACCAATAACGTGTCAATTAGACCTAGAAATATATTATCAATAGCTTATTTATTTTTGGGCTAAATTATGTCCTTTTCTGAATGGAAAAATGTACCACATTTATGTATTCCTCTATCTGAATCAACTTAAATTTTAAACTGGATTGATTAATATGAATTGATAAACGTAGGAGTTAATAAAGAAATTCACGCATATACTGCATTAAAATTAATAACATTATTATTACTCATTGGTAAAATACATATCTGTAAGGTGCGAAGGGAGAATTTTTTATGCTAAAAAATACACTCATTTCGGAAGACGAAAACCGAGGTTCTGTTGAATTTCAAGTATTCTGGTTTACTAATAAGATCCAGAGACTTACTTCACATTTGGAACTGCACAAAAAAGACTACTTATCTCAGAGAGGTTTACGAAAAATATTGGGAAAACGTCAACGACTGTTGGCTTATTTGGCAAAAAAAAATACAGTACGTTATAAAGAATTAATTGGTAAGTTGAATATTCGAGAAATAAAAACTCGTTAATTGCAAAAGCCGCTGACTTTTCATTTTTAGTACTTAGTTTATTTGGTTAAATTTTTGAATTTTGATTAATTTCTTTTAACTTTCAACAATTTATGGAAAAATGAATCGTTAAAAAACTTATGAATGTAACAGCTACAAGAAAAGACTTAATGAGAGTCAATATGGGACCTCAACACCCATCAATGCATGGTGTTCTTCGACTCATCGTTACTCTAGACGGCGAAGATGTTGTTGATTGTGAACCAATATTAGGTTATTTACACAGAGGGATGGAGAAAATTGCTGAAAATCGAACAATTATACAATATTTGCCCTATGTAACTCGCTGGGATTATTTAGCTACTATGTTCACAGAAGCAATAACCGTAAATGGGCCTGAACAATTAGGCAATATTCAAGTACCTAAACGAGCTAGTTATATCCGAGTCATTATGTTGGAGTTGAGTCGGATAGCTTCCCACTTGTTATGGCTTGGCCCTTTTATGGCAGATATTGGCGCACAAACGCCTTTCTTCTATATTTTTCGAGAAAGAGAATTGATATATGACCTATTCGAAGCTGCTACCGGTATGCGAATGATGCATAATTTTTTTCGTATCGGAGGAGTAGCTGCTGATCTTCCTTATGGATGGATAGATAAATGTTTGGATTTTTGCGATTACTTTTTAACAGGGGTTACTGAATATCAAAAGCTTATTACACGTAATCCTATTTTTTTAAAACGAGTTGAGGGCGTAGGGGTTGTTGCCGGGGAAGAAGCACTAAATTGGGGTTTATCGGGACCGATGCTACGAGCTTCCGGAATACAATGGGATCTTCGTAAAGTTGATCATTATGAGTGTTACTATGAATTGGATTGGGAAGTTCAATGGCAAAAAGAGGGCGATTCATTAGCTCGTTATTTAGTGCGAATCGGCGAAATGATAGAATCCGTAAAAATTATACAACAGGCTCTGGAAGGAATTCCGGGGGGACCATATGAAAATTTGGAAATCCGCCGCTTTGATAGAGTAAAAGATCCCGAATGGAATGATTTTGAATATCGGTTTATTAGTAAAAAACCTTCTCCAGCCTTTGAATTATCTAAACAAGAACTTTATGTTAGAGTCGAAGCCCCAAAGGGCGAATTGGGAATTTTTTTGATAGGAGATCCAGGCGTTTTTCCATGGAGATGGAAAATTCGTCCACCGGGATTTATCAATTTGCAAATTCTTCCTCAGTTAGTTAAAAGAATGAAATTGGCTGATATTATGACAATACTAGGTAGTATAGATATCATTATGGGAGAAGTTGATCGTTAAAATGATTAAAATGATAATGGATACAACTGAAATACAAGCTATTAATCCCTTTTCCAGATTGGAATCCTTAAAAGCGATCTATGGGATCCTATGGATACTTGTCCCTATTTTTGGTCTTGTATTAGGAATTATAATAGGTGTACTGGTGATTGTTTGGTTAGAACGAGAGATATCTGCAGGGATACAACAACGTATCGGACCTGAATACGCTGGCCCTTTAGGAATTCTTCAAGCGCTAGCGGATGGTGTAAAACTACTTTTCAAAGAAAATCTTCTTCCATCTAGGGGAGATCCCCGTTTATTCAGTATCGGACCATCCATAGCAGTCATATCCATTTTACTAAGTTATTCAGTAATTCCGTTTGGCTATCACTTTGTTCTATCGGATCTTACTATTGGTGTTTTTTTATGGATCGCCATTTCAAGCGTTGCTCCTGTTGGACTTCTTATGTCGGGATATGGCTCAAATAATAAATATTCCTTTTTAGGTGGTCTAAGGGCTACTGCTCAATCAATTAGTTATGAAATACCATTAACTCTGTGTGTATTATCAATATCTCTACGTGTGATTCGCTGAGACACAAAATTTCCTCTCTATTTTTTTCTTATATATTTGTTGATGGCTTAAAGCAGATAGTTATATGGGTGAACAAAAACAGCTTAAAAATTTGCAGTAAAAAAGGTTAAGTCTCATTTCCTACGTACAAGGATTAATTAAACATAAGCAGTAGAGACTGTTTACCCCAAGATTCGCTACTTAGGCATGATGACTTGAAGCGGGTTCAAAAGACCAACTCCACGGTATTTATATTTTAGTATCTATTACGACAGGTTTATTAACATAAGGGTAGGTTGAACAAAAACGAGTGGATGATTAGGAAGACTAAAATACACAAAGGGTTCGTAAAGAGTTGGTAATGTAGATTTGGTAAGTTACCCAAAAGGTGATTTCTGTATCTAAAAAGAAATTTGATTGGGGCTTTAGGTTGGTAGAAACACTCAGGAAGTATTCCCCACAATTTCGATCCAAAGTATGCTCCTATTCACTGATTAAGTAAATAACTATCACGAACGAGATAATCTTTTATTTTGGTTAAAGTTAAAGCCCCTTTTATTTTATGAGTTATGAAGAAAGGAGAATAGGAACGGAATAAAAAAGAAGAATTACAAAAAAGGGAGTATTTTTTTCATTCTTTTTCATATATATATATTTTTTTGAGTTCTAAAGAGAGAACTCTTTTCACGAGTTCTGAATTAGAATGTAAGGTCTAATTCTTTTTCGTAAATTGAAAAAAAAAAATAGGTTGAAATGTCTATGCACTATTGTTATAAAAATATTCTAAACAGTCTTTTATTCAAAGATCAGATTATTGATCAACAAAAAAATGACATTTTACATTTTTATGATTAAAAAAAGATAAGATCAATTCAGAAGCGATTTTTTAATATTTTATTAAATTTAACTATTTTAAATATATATTTAAATATATAAAATTTAATATATTTAATATTTTAATATATTTAATATTTATTTAATTTAATATATTTAAGTAGAGCAAACAGAATTTCGTTGGTATAATTCGGAACCTTAAAATAAGTATCCTACAAAAAAATATCAAGATAAATAATAACGAGATACTCTTACCTTAAATTTATTTGTGACCTCTGAGGAGCCGTATGAGGTGAAAATCTCATGTACGGTTCTGTAATAGCGATGTGAACATTGGTGTTATCATCGACTATGATTATCTAATAGTCCAAGTACAGTTGATATAGTTGAAGCCCAATCAAAATATGGTTTTTGGGGGTGGAATTTATGGCGTCAACCTATAGGGTTTATCATTTTTTTAAGTTCTTCACTAGCTGAGTGTGAGAGATTACCTTTTGATTTACCAGAAGCAGAAGAAGAATTAGTAGCGGGTTATCAAACGGAATATTCGGGTATCAAATTTGGTTTATTTTACGTTGCTTCGTATCTAAATCTACTAGTTTCTTCATTATTTGTAACAGTTCTTTACTTAGGAGGTTGGAATCTTTCTATCGCATACGAATTCATTCCTAAGCTTTTTGATATCAATAAAGCAGGTAAAGTCTTTGTAACAATAATTGGTATACTTATTACATTAGCTAAAACTTATTTGTTCTTGTTTATTCCTATTGCAACAAGATGGACTTTACCAAGGCTACGAATGGACCAACTATTAAGTCTTGGGTGGAAATTTCTTTTACCTATTTCGTTAGGTAATTTATTATTAACAACTTCGTTCCAACTTCTTTCACTGTAAAATACTACAATATTCTGTATTCACGACTTGTCTCAAACAAGAGAAAGAAACAAGCATAAAAACTTTTTATTTTATTTATCTATATTCACGACATGTTTTCTATGGTAACTGAGTTCATAAATTATGGTCAACAAACAGTACGAGCTGCCAGGTACATTGGTCAAGGTTTCATGATTGCCCTATCTCATGCCAATCGTTTACCTATAACTATTCAATATCCCTACGAAAAGTTGATCACACCTGAGCGTTTCCGAGGCCGAATCAATTTTGAATTTGATAAATGCATTGCTTGTGAAGTATGTGTTCGTGTATGTCCTATAGATCTACCCGTTGTTGATTGGAAATTGGAAACTGATATTCGAAAGAAACGATTGTTTAATTACAGTATTGATTTTGGAATCTGTATATTTTGTGGTAATTGTGTTGAGTATTGTCCAACAAATTGTTTATCAATGACTGAAGAATATGAACTTTCTGCTTATGATCGTCATGAGTTGAATTACAATCAAATTTCGTTAGGTCGGTTACCGATATCAGTAAGTGACGATTACACAATTCGAACAATTTCGAATTTACCTAAAATCAAAAATGGATAAAACCAATTCATTGATTCAAAAAAACTAAAAAATAAATAAGGTCTCATTTGGATCTAAAAGAATAATTTCATCAAGCCAAACTTTTAATCAGTTGTTTAAAAGTTTCTGGATAGAAAATTTGTTCCTTTATCTATATTTCTATATTAGAGTAAAGTATTCTTTAGGATATTAAATGAGAGTACTCCAATAACACTATCTACAGCAACTCATATTGCATTTACTTAAAAGAAGTTTCATAAAAAAAAGTAGTCACTTCTTTTTTCCTGCTACGGTCAATAAAGTCATGAAATATTTCAATTTATATATTTTTTTTTAATGAATTTATCTGGACCAATACATGGTTTTCTTTTAGTCTTTCTAGGATCGGGTCTAATTTTAGGAGGTCAGGGAGTGGTATTACTTTCCAATCCAATTTATTCTGCCTTTTCGCTGGGATTAGTTCTTGTTTGTATATCTTTATTATATCTTCTATTGAACTCCTACTTTGTAGCTGCTGCGCAGTTACTCATTTACGTAGGAGCTATCAATGTTTTAATCATTTTTGCTGTGATGTTCATGAACGGTTCAGAATATTCCAAAGAGGAAAATCTTTGGAATATTGGCGATGCAATTACCTCGATAGTTTGTACAACTCTTTTTATTTCACTAATTAGTACTATTCTAGATATGTCATGGGACGCTATTATTTGGACTACAAAATCAAACCAGATTCTAGAGCAAGATTTGATAACTAATAATCAACAAATTGGGGTTCATTTATCAACAGATTTTTTTCTTCCATTTGAACTTGTTTCAATAATTCTTTTAGTTGCTTTAATAGGTGCAATTGGTGTAGCCCGTCAATAGTAAATAAGCAATTCAGGTATCGACTACTTGTTATATGTTATATGTGATTCAATCGATTCGATTGAATTGGTGTTTAGATTGAACTGAATAAGATTGATAAGGAGTTGGTTAATGATGCTCGAACATATACTTGTGTTGAGTGCTTATTTATTTTCTATTGGGATCTATGGATTGATCACAAGTCGAAATATGGTTAGAGCTCTTATGTGTCTTGAACTTATATTGAATGCAGTTAATATCAATTTTGTAACATTTTCTAATTTTTTTGATAATCGTCAATTAAAGGGGGACATTTTCACAATTTTTGTTATAGCTATTGCAGCCGCTGAAGCAGCTATTGGACTGGCTATTGTTTCATTAATTTATCGTAACCGAAAATCGACTCGTATTAATCAATCGAATTTGTTGAATAATTAGATGAATTCCAATAGTCATAAGGTAATTCTAATTAGTATATTTGCTACATTAAGGTATGATAGTGTTTACAAAAACCTAAGAAATCAAAGTATCTTGGACTCTTGTTATAAATCAATCCAGTTATAAATCAATTCAGAAGTACATTGATTAGAAAAATTCTGATAACTTTTTGATTCGTCTGGTATCTAAATATAGGGTTTATTTATAAGCTTACTAGGTCGAAAATTTATGACATTCAAAATGTATAGATTCAATGTCACATTCAGTAAAGATTTATGATACGTGTATAGGCTGTACTCAATGTGTCCGAGCCTGCCCCACCGATGTATTAGAAATGATACTCTGGGACGGGTGTAAAGCTAAACAAATTGCTTCTGCTCCAAGAACAGAAGACTGCGTTGGTTGTAAAAGATGTGAATCGGCCTGTCCAACCGAGTTCTTGAGCGTTCGAGTTTACTTATCTCATGAAACAACGCGCAGTATGGGTCTAGCTTATTGATACATGCGAGAAAATTTTACTTGAATCTAGTTGAATTTATTTGATTTTTTTACCGACAAACTCGTGCTCAAACTAGTTTGAGCACGAGTTTGTCTGGTCCAAGTGTATCTTGTATTTACCACGAATTTTTTTACTTGGTTAACAACAATTGTAATTTTGCCAATATTTGGTGGTTCCTTAATCTTTTTTCTTCCCCATAGAGGCAATAAGGTCATTCGTCAGTATACAATATTTATATGTATCCTCGAACTTCTTCTAACGACTTATACATTCTGTTATCATTGCCAAATGGATAACCCATTAATCCAACTAGAAGAGGATTATAAATGGATACAGTTTTTTGATTTCGATTGGAGATTAGGAATAGACGGACTTTCTATAGGACTTATTTTACTAACGGGATTTATCACTACCTTAGCAACTTTAGCAGCTTGGCCAGTTACTCGAGATTCTCGATTATTTCATTTCCTGATGTTAGCAATGTACAGTGGTCAAATAGGATCATTTTCTTGTCGGGACCTTTTACTTTTTTTCATCATGTGGGAGTTAGAATTAATTCCCGTTTATATACTTCTATCTATGTGGGGAGGAAAAAAACGTCTGTACTCAGCTACAAAATTTATTTTGTACACAGCGGGGGGTTCTGTTTTTCTCTTAATGGGAGTTTTGGGTATTGCTTTATATGGTTCCAATGAACCAACATTAAATTTTGAAACGTTAACTAATCAGTCATATCCGGTAGCCTTGGAAATAATATTCTATATTGGATTTTTTATTGCTTTTGCTGTCAAATCGCCGATTATACCCCTACACACATGGTTACCAGATACACACGGAGAAGCACATTACAGTACTTGTATGCTTCTGGCCGGAATCTTATTAAAAATGGGAGCATATGGGTTGGTGCGGATCAATATGGAATTATTATCTCACGCCCATTCTCTATTTTCGCCGTGTTTAGTAATAATAGGTACAATGCAAATAATCTATGCAGCTTCAACATCCCTTGGTCAACGGAATTTAAAAAAAAGAATAGCCTATTCTTCCGTCTCTCATATGGGTTTCATAATTATAGGCATCGGATCTATAACCGATACAGGACTCAATGGAGCTCTTTTGCAAATAATATCACATGGATTTATTGGTGCTGCACTTTTTTTCTTGGCAGGTACCACTTATGATAGACTACGCCTTGTTTACCTTGACCAAATGGGCGGAATAGCTATTCGAATGCCAAAAATATTCACGATGTTCAGTAGCTTTTCCATGGCTTCCCTTGCATTACCGGGTATGAGTGGTTTTGTTGCGGAATTAATAGTATTTTTTGGAATAATTACCAGTCAAAAATTTCTTTTAATGCCAAAAATACTAATTACTTTTGTAATGGCAATTGGAATGATATTAACTCCTATTTATTCATTATCTATGTCACGACAAATTTTCTATGGATACAAGTTCTTTAATATTCAAAATTGTTCTTTTGTTGATTCTGGACCGCGCGAGTTATTTCTTTCGATTTCGCTCTTTTTACCCATACTAGGTATTGGTATATACCCTGATTTTCTTTTTTCACTATCGGTTGACAAGGTTGAAGTTATTCTATCTAATTCTTTTTTATAAATAGTTTTTATAACTAAAACAAAAAGCCTATGATTTTAAAATCGTTCATTTTAGAGTTAAAAAGTTCTAGAATGAAAAAAGAAAATTTTGCTCGTCAATTTATAAGTAAAGTTAAAAAAAAATGAATTTTAACCCAATATGGGCAATGCGCACGAACCGTGTGAATCAAATATTTTATTTGATTCACACGGTTCGCATAAAGTTTTATAGTATATATACGCCATACTCAGTTGGATTCGAAAGATCTTTTCTTGAATTCAGTTAGAAAATGAACCATAACTATGTAACCCTATTCCTAATAAATTGACCCCAAAATAGCAAATCCAAATTATAAGAAAGCCTATAAATGCTACAATTGCTGAGTTGGAACCCTGCATATTTCTAGTTGTTCGGGTATGTAAATAAATTGCGAATATAGTCCAAGTAATAAATGCCCAAGTTTCTTTTGGGTCCCAATTCCAATATGATCCCCATGCTTCGTTAGCCCACACTGCGCCTGAAAGAATACCTATGGTTAAAAATAGAAACCCTAGACTAATAACCCGATAACTCCAACAATCCAATTGTTGAATCAATTGACACTTGTAATAATTCTTAGCAGAAAAAAAAGAAGTATTTGGGAAAAGATTCGTTCTTTCATTCATGTATTTGATTTCACCAATGAAAAAATATTCATTTAATAATAATAAAAGATTACTTTTCCAAAAAATTGTTCCATTTTTTCTCAATGTAATAACTAGAAGTGCGATTGACAATAGTGATCCGCATAAAAGAGATGCATAGCCCAATATCATCATAGTTACGTGCATTATTAACCACTCAGATTGAAGAGCAGGTACTAATATTGAAGATTGGTCTATTTCAGTTAAAAGACCTGAAGTAACAAAGCCTTGAGTCAACAGAACACTTGAACCGGTTATTGTACTTAAATAATTTTTATTTTTTTTAAAAAAAGGAACTATATGAATAAGCGAAAAACTCCACGAAAGAAAGATTAATGATTCCGATAAATCGCTTAGTGGAAAATGTCCCGAATAAACCCAACGCATAACTAATAATCCTGTTAGACAAAAAAAGGTAACTATCATCCCCTTTTCGGATGAATCATATAGTTGTACGATTTCATCTTCTAAAAAAAAACTTATTAGCCAAATTGTAATTCTGATTGAAACGATTGAAAAGGAAATATGAGTTAATATATGTTCTAAGGTTGCAAATATCATAAAAAATCTTAAAAAAGAAAAGAAGACTTTCTTAAATTGAAATTGGGAGTTGGATTTATTATACGATCTATTTATCTTTTTTAGAAGGTGGCATGCCGCCACTCGGACTCGAACCGAGATGCTCTAGCACTGCTTCCTAAGAGCAGCGTGTCTACCAATTTCACCATAGCGGCTTGTCTTGAACTTATAATAGTCTATGACTAAAAAATCGTCGAGAGTGAATAACTAAATGCAGTATACTATTTTTTTCAGAACAGTTTACATTGCTGAATAAAAATTTATTCAAAGAACCAGTTGAGGGTTCGTTATTTTAGTTTAAGGTTTTGGGGTTTTCGTGTATTTTATATTTTATGCTTGAGCTCTTGGAACTAGAAAAGAAAGTTATACCTCACTCAAGAGATAGAATTCAAAAAATGTACTTTATCAACGAACATAAATAAACTATAAAGCAGATAGAAAAAGAGATCTAAATTTGGATTATTCTATATTGTAATTTTGTAACTGTGTCAAATATGTCGATGGGGAAAAAAGCCTCCCCATCTTCGAACTGAAACAAAGAAAGGTAAATCTTTTATCTTGTGTTTATTAGTTTGTCACTAAAACAAGTATTACTATTTTTTTTTTAATTGAATAATCAAAAAAATTCTTATTTTTATTTTTTCATTTTAAATAAAAAAATAAAAGAATGAACTAAGTTATATTTCAGATTGATTAGACCAACTCACTAGATAATGGATTCAAATTTTATATAATTTGAATTTAATATAAAAAAAGAAGGTTGGGGGCCGGTTTTTTGAGTGGATTCCGATTTTTCCAACCCTTATTTACTTTACTTAATTAACTTAATTACTTTACGTAATTATTTAGTTGTTTGTTGTACAAAAAAACTTTTTGAATTCCCGGTAAAAAGGGATTTCCCTAACGAAAAAGCTTTTAACGCTGTCCAATACGCCCCCTTTTTCCAAATATTTTTACGAATACGCTTTTTTGATGTTGAAGTACGCTTTTTTGGAACTGCCATTTAAGATTTTAAAAAGGATTCCTTATTGTTATAGCTGGATGTGAAAGACATCTATTGTTCAAAACCAATTACTTAGTCTAGTTACGAAAGATATGTGAAAATTGAATCAATAAAAATAAAATAATAAAAAACTCTTAAAAGATGCTTTTTTTTTCAGACTTTTTATTCCATCAAATAGTTATTCTATAAAATATCTTTAAAATAGTTTGTCCTCATTGATACCTTTAGTTGGTATTATTTATGATTCAAGTCTATATCTGTCTATATCTATAGAACCTGCTGTGTGTGTCATACAAATTGAATTAGTTAAGTTTAACTTCTCTAAAAAAAGAATTAAAAAGTAAAAGACCCTTCTGTTTGGATTTTCATCATTTTATATTTTAGTTAAATGTAATACCCCACCCCCCAAAAAGGGTTTAAGATAAGAACCCAATTTTTGCTTAATGAAAAGATTATTTATATTAAGTGCTCAAAACTGGGGAAAGAGTATTTTGAATTTTCAAGATTAGGAATTTATAGCTTTCGTATCATTTGACCAAATGCGAACTCGTGGTTTGAATATTTGAAGGATTTAGCAAAAAAAAATAAGGACATATAAAATTGAATTATAATTATAAGAGTTAAGTTAGTTTAACTTAGGACATATCTTGATTTTTATTGATCCCTTTCAAATCTTTTATTGACCCTTTTCAAATCAAAGAGGCGAGATCTGGTGAATCGGAAACTATTAATTAATAATAATTAAAAACCTTTTATGCAACATATATATCAATACGGGTGGATCATACCTTTGATTCCACTTTTAATTCCTATATTAATAGGGGTGGGACTTCTTCTTTTTCCAACGGCAACAAAAAATCTTCGTCGTATGTGGTCTTTTCAGAGTGTTTTATTGTTAAGTATAGTCATGCTTTTTTCGATCAATCTATCTATTCAGCAAATAAATCAAGATTCTATCTATCAATATGTCTGGTCTTGGGTCATTATTAATGATTTTTCTTTAGAATTCGGCTATTTGATCGATCCACTTACTTCTATTATGTCAATATTAATCACTACTGTTGGAATTATGGTTCTTATTTATAGTGATAATTATATGGCTCATGATCAGGCGTATTTGAGATTTTTTGCTTATATGAGTTTTTTCAGTACTTCCATGTTGGGATTAGTTACTAGTTCTAATTTGATACAAATTTATATTTTTTGGGAATTGGTTGGGGTGTCTTCCTATCTATTAATAGGATTTTGGTTTACACGACCTCTTGCAGCAAATGCTTGCCAAAAAGCTTTTGTAACTAATCGTGTAGGAGATTTTGGTTTATTATTAGGAATTTTGGGTTTTTTTTGGATAACGGGTAGTTTTGAATTTCGGGATTTATTCGAAATATTCAATAACTTGATTGTGGATAATGAAGTTAATTTTTTATTTGTTACTTTGTGTGCTGTTCTATTATTTGCCGGTGCTGTTGCTAAATCTGCACAATTTCCCCTTCATGTATGGTTACCCGATGCCATGGAGGGGCCCACTCCTATTTCTGCTCTTATACATGCTGCTACCATGGTAGCAGCAGGAATTTTTCTTGTAGCTCGTCTTCTTCCTCTTTTCATAGTTATACCTTACATAATGAATTTCATTTCCTTAGTAGGAATAATAACGGTATTATTAGGAGCTACTTTAGCTCTTGCTCAAAAAGACATTAAGAGGGGTTTAGCCTATTCCACAATGTCTCAATTGGGTTATATGATGCTAGCTCTGGGTATGGGGTCTTATCGAAATGCTTTATTTCATTTGATTACTCATGCCTATTCCAAAGCCTTATTATTTTTAGGATCCGGATCCATTATTCACTCAATGGAAACAGTTGTTGGGTATTCTCCTCATAAAAGTCAAAATATGGCTCTTATGGGAGGTTTAACAAAACATGTACCAATTACCAAAAGCACTTTTTTAATAGGTACACTTTCTATTTGTGGTATTCCACCGCTGGCTTGTTTTTGGTCCAAAGATGAAATTCTTACTGATAGTTGGTTATATTCAACTAGTTTCGCAATAATAGCTTGGATTACTGCGGGATTAACCGCATTTTATATGTTTCGTATCTATTTACTTACTTTTGAAGGGCATTTAGGTGTTCAGGTTCAAAATTACATTGGTAAACAAAAAATCCCCTTCTGTTCACTATCTCTATGGGGTAAGGGAGTTTCTAAAAGAATTAATAAAACTCAAAATTTGAGTTTATTAACAATGACTAATAAGGAACGTTCTTCTTTTTTTGCAAAAAAGATATATCCAATTGATAATCGTGCTAAAAATGTGACACGGCACTTTATCACTATTGTTACTTTTGAGAATGCAAATTTTTATTCCTATCCTTATGAATCGGATAATACTATGTTATTCCCTCTACTTGTGTTGTGTTTATTTACTTTGTTCGTTGGAGCTATAGGAATTCCTTTAAGTCAAGAAGGAATGGATTTAGATATATTATCTAAATGGTTAACTCCCTCGATAAATCTTTTGCTTGAAAAATGGAATAATTCGATGGATTGGTACGAATTTTTCAAAGATGCGGTTTTTTCAGTCAGTATATCTTTTTTAGGAATATTTATAGCGGCCTTTTTATATAAATCGTCCTATTCCTCTTTACTAAATTTTGATTTAATTAATTTATTTCTTAAAATGAAAAGCGGTCCTAAGAGACTGCTTTGGGACAAAATGATAAATGCCATATACAATTGGTCATATAATCGTGCTTATATAGATTCCTTTTATACAATGTCGTTAATTGGAGGAATAAGAAAATCCGCTGAATTGATTCATTTTTTTGATCGACAAGTAATTGATGGAATTACGAATGGGTTTGGTGTTATTACTTTCTTTGTAGGAGAAGCTGTCAAATATTTAGGTGGAGGACGCATCTCTTCTTATCTTTTCTTCTATCTATCCTATGTATCTATTTTGGTAATTTTTTACTTATTTTTTTTAGGACACCCGATTCTTTTTGAATTTTTTTACCATTGGAGTGTCTTTGGATAACATTAAATAACAATTTGAAATTGTTATTTTCTTTTTCAAAATCTATTTTGTTTTGTTCTTGATCTGAAAATAAAGAAAGACTTTTCAAAGTGAAGTTTGATTTTTGTTCTATATCAAATTCACCAGCTAAAGGTAAAAATTTGTAAATTTCTGTTGATAATTTTTTTTTATCAAACAGACCCCCTTTCTGTTCAAATTCTTGGTAATCAGTAAGAATACTATGAATCCGATTTATACCAACTGTCTTTATGAAATTTTCTATGGAAGTTTTAGAGGGTAAAAACATTTCTTTGATTCTTCCGCGATAGGCCCCCTTCAAGAGGGGATCATACATTTTTGGCAAATATTTACTTTTAGTATCGTCATTACAAAATCTCGTTTTTATGTCGAGTATATTCAGAAAAAGAAATTCCTTGTCTAGAGCTTCAATTCGATTTCTAAACTCCTTGTTTAAATTATTTCGTTTTTTGTTGTTCGTATAAACCCAATGCTTGTCAAACTCATTAGAGGAAGTTTTATCTAGTGTGGA